ATCCCCCCCCTGTTTTTTTTATTTTATTTATACTGGAACCATTCCATTCATTCTAAATACCGATTCCTAACTCTTATATAGATATAGAATAGTTTTTCGCCTATTTGTGTTTGAGATTTCTTGCCTTTCTTCTTTCATCTGTATTGTGGGGCTCTTATTTTGTCTAATACAAAATGATTCTACCATATTCTGTATTCGCAATTCAATCTAGATGGATAGACCACAGAATTTTTGTAGTTTATTTGCCTATTTTCCTCTCATTTTAACATGCAATTTGAAATACTCGAACGCTCCATTTTTTTATTAGCTTACCTTTACGAATTAAAATATCTCATTATGCCCTAATTGCATCTTTCCTTTTTATTATTTTCTTTAGAACAGTCACTCGACTCTAGAATTATAAAATAAAAATGAAAATAAAATTTTAGAATCGAATTGTTATAACTATTCATTTAATTAGATATATAATATGCATATAATGTAGAATAACATTTTTAATTATTTCAAATTTAATGATTTAATGGTATATTTTATGTTAAATTATGGAATCTTTACTTTTTTTTTATGAAAACTAGTGATTTTAACATATAATAATAACGAAAATTAATAGCTAAGAATTCTAAAGTTTATTGACTTCCTAGGCACGTAAAATTTATATTATGTCAAGGCCCGCTTAGCTCAGAGGTTAGAGCATCGCATTTGTAATGCGACGGTCATCGGTTCGATTCCGATAGCCGGCTTTTTCTATTTGTTATTTTTAGATGATTAAGAGTGTATCTTTGAAATCAAATACTGTTGAGACTATTGAAAGCATTCCCCTCTTTCCAAAGTCCGACGTTCCTTTATTCTATAGTGGGAAATTCTTACAAAATAAGGGCAGAACTATTCATAACAAATAAAAGGCTACTTTATTTATATATAATATAAGATATAAATAATATATATAATATAAGGTTAAGATAGGTCCGGATATGATATTGATACAATGTATCTCATCTCATTATTGTACTTTAACGGATTTCGCTTAATTTCTCATTTAGTTCAGTTTTACTTTAGATTTTTCCGTAATAAATCTAAAAAAATTTAATAAAAAAGGAGTTTTTATGTCACGTTACCGAGGGCCTCGTTTTAAAAAAATACGTCGTCTGGGCGCTTTACCGGGATTAACTCCTAGATTTGGAAGTAATCTTCTAAACCAATCACGTTCTGAGAAACGATCTCAGTATCGTATTCGTTTAGAAGAAAAACAAAAATTGCGGTTTCATTATGGTCTTAGAGAACGACAATTACTTAACTGTGTTCGGATCGCCGGAAAAGCCAAAGGGTCGACGGGTCGAATTTTATTACAATTACTTGAAATGCGTTTGGATAACATCCTTTTTCGATTGGGTATGGCTTCGACTATCTCTGGAGCCCGACAATTAGTTAACCATGGACATATATTAATTAATAGCCGTATAGTAGATATCCCAAGCTATCGCTGCAAACCTAGAGATATTATCACGGCGAAGAATGAACAAAAATCCAAAGCTTTGGTTCAAAATTCTGTTGATTCATCCTTCCAGGAGGAATTGCCAAAACATTTGACTCTTCACCCATTCCAATATAAAGGATTCGTCAATCAAATAATAGATAGTAAATCGTTCGGTTTGCAAATAAATGAATTACTAGTCGTAGAATATTATTCCCGTCAGGCTTAAATCAGCCTTAAAACAAACTAACAAAAGTAGTTTTATCCAATTCATGATAGATAAATCGACAGGGGGCTTTTCATTCCTTGTCCGCCCTTTCCCCAGTCTAACTGTTGGAATAATGGTATATGTATATATACATTGTTATTTGATTTTATACGGTGAATTGGATGAAGTGTGGAAAGAGAGGGATTCGAACCCTCGGTAAACAAAAGCCTACATAACAGTTCCAATGCTACGCCTTGAACCGCTCGGCCATCTCTCCTACGTAATGATTCTGACCCCCAAACGGAGGGAATAACGAGCGAGTCTTTTTAGAGGTAAAATTTTTTCTTGTAAAAACTGTAATATGTAATAATATTAATATTAATATAGGGTAATGTGGTAATATGATTGATATATATTATATATAAAATCTCAAAAATAAAAAATTGAAAATAAAATATTTATATTATAATATTGGAGAGTTTTTTTATATTTGTTTGCGGGGGCTACCATCCTTTTCTGATAGTATACCGGGTCACATCAATGAATTAGAAGGAATCAATTGATTAATCCATATTTTTATTTTTTATAATTAATAATTTAATAATTAATGAATACCTTTCGATCATAATTCATTCCATTTAAACTCTAATTTTCTAATTTTAGACTAGGATTCCAATTAATTCCTGTAAAAAAAGAATAATTTACACATGAGTATAAGGTTCATCTCTTGTTTATGAGTCTGTTTTTATGGTATTTCGTAATGTACAATTCCTTTGTTTGTGGGACCTTTCCTTTTTCTCACAAGAGACAATTAAAAGAATTACAGAGTGGGTTGCTAACTATGCCTAGATCACAGATAAATGAAAATTTTATTGATAAGACCTTTTCAATTGTAGCAACTATTTTATTACGAATAATTCCGACAACTTCAAGAGAAAGGGAGGCATTTACCTATTATAGAGATGGTGCGATTTGATTCTTTTTTTTATACGACTATCAGCCTTGCGAGAAAGACACACGCGTCAGGATAGAAAGAAAAAATTATTGAAAAAAATCTGCGCTTGTTGAGGGTTAAGTTTCGAAATAGAACAATCCCCTTCTTGTCGTGTATCTCCGATTAATGCAGCCTCAGATGCTTCAATTGTCGATTCTAGTATTGAGCGAAAGGTTACACCACCACCTACTAGGTAGGTTCTTATATTATATATAGGTCAATCCTATTCCACTATTACCAATAGGTGGCATAAGGGAAGAAGCACTACACCTAGGAATCAACAACATGAACACTTTGTTAGAAACTTTTTCCCTTCCTTAATAACAAATAACAGGATACGGATTAGCAAAAATGGTTGGGACAACAAATATCCATCTCATTTGTACTTTTGGTACCTATATAACCATCGAAGACTGTTGAAGTGATTATAATTCCGCGAAATTAGGAGGCGTTGAGGACAAATAAATTGTTGGTGTTACCCTTTCATTTCTATTTAGATCTAGTATCTATTATCAATACGCTTAATGTTAAGAAAAGGTCCCTTACAGGAAGGTTGGCTAGAAATTTCTTGTAAAAACATTAGCCCCGCTCAGTTTATAATGAGAATATTTCAATCGTTTTTGATTCCCTGTATTATTTCTCATTATGCACATAAAGGAGGAGCCGTATGAGATAAAAATCTCACGTGTGGTTCTGGAACGGATATTTTTGGAATCGAATAATAAAGACCGTAACGGATGTCAGCGCAATCCGAAGGAAATTATGCGGAAGCTTTACAAAATTATTATGAAGCTATGCGACTAGAAATTGATCCCTATGATCGAAGTTATATACTCTATAACATAGGCCTTATCCACACAAGTAATGGGGAACACACAAAAGCTTTGGAATATAACTTTCGAGCACTCGAACGAAACCCATTTTTACCACAAGCTTTTAATAATATGGCCGTGATCTGTCATTACGTGCGACTATCTCCACTATAGAAAAAAATAGTAAAAAAATCGGATAGTAAATACTAGAAACAAAACAAATTATAGGCTTTCTACATATGTATCGTCCAAAAAACGATTTTTATCAGCTGTAGCAAAGAAAAAATTTCATAGAAATCGAATTATGAAGACATAGATATGCCTATATACTTTATTCTATGGATAGTGGTAAAGGATCTAATTGATAGACAAAGCGCCATAAAGATAAATTAGTAGGTTTTGAGCTAATTATAGAAATCTAAATATAATAAAAACTGCTTACTTAATATCATGATATGAGATAATAGTTAGGAATCGACTTATGTAATAAAGTCAATCCAATAAGGGTATTGAGCAGCGGCGTAGGATCTGATCCCAAAGAAAGGAAGTCTTTCTTATGTTATAAAGGAAAGTCTTTTTCAAGGATTCTATATAAATTTATATGTGAAACCGGGATAGTTACCTTTATTAAAATTCTAAAGAGAGATGCCTCTACTTTATACTTTAGTGGGGGTGGGATAAAAGATAAAACTTATGATCAAAATAAAAATTAAAGTTTGAAACTTATGGATTTAGTCTCTTTTGGTTAACCCAAGAAAAAAGTGGGATAGATCTATGATAAATCGCATTTTATTTTAGTTAGATTTAGTTAGAGACGGTAGATTAATATTAATATATATATATATATATTACTTAAAGTACTTAAAGGATGGATTAAAATGAAATATGGGACAATTGACCGACGAGCCGTATGAGGTGAAAATCTCATGTACGGTTCTAAGGGAAGGAATTAACTCACCTATTTCGACCGGGGAGAACAGGCCATTCGGCAGGGGGATTCTGAAATTGCAGAGGCTTGGTTCAATCAAGCCACTGAATATTGGAAACAAGCGATAGCGCTTACTCCAGGTAATTATATTGAGGCGCATAATTGGTTGAAGATCACGAGGCGTTTCGAATAAAAAATAAAAGAATGCTTTTGACCCCATATAGTCAAAACAGTCAAAGAGTCAAAGAAATAGAATATAACGAATAAAATAGATCATTCTTCTGCGAAGGGCCAATCAAAGAATTTGATTATATCCCTTCTAATTCTAAATTACATTTCGTAAAAATAAACGATACACAGATAGAGTACAGAATATTTAATTATTTAATATTTTTTTAATATGAATACACTGAACAAACAAAAAAAGTTTTTGCATCAATCCGTATAATATTAAATTAAACAGGAACTGGGTCCGTTAGGCGCCGTATAGCTATGTCATACTAGATTCGAACACTTGCCCTGAATACACTTCCGGATCATAATTGGTATAGTGAATAACTAAAGAGAAAAATAGAAAAATGGAGATA